AATTTTGAATCCAATTTGTGATTTGATTTGGAGGAATGATATATTGAGATATCAAGAAGAAATTAGCATGTAATAATATTGATTAATACAAAAGAAAAGGTTGTCCATTTCTTCAAGCACAGGAATAGAGAAAGAAGAAATCCAAAAGATTTTGCATAGTCTTTTTGACCGAAAAAGAAATCTTATTCGTTTCGGATTCTTTGCTCAATGGGAAAATGGATCAAGTTATAGAATATAGAACCTATACTTGAAAAAAAAAAAAGAGAATCTCAAATGAACAAATTCAAACTTGAAAGGGTTCTTTCTAATTTTCGGGGAATGAAGGACAAAAACAAATCGATCAATAGGGATCTCTTATTCCTCTTAGAATATCGTGATTTGATCTGCATATTTCTGGTAGAAAGAACAATCTTCGTTACCAATCCTTTGATCATAAAGAAAAATGGAAAGTGTTCGATTAGAACATGAAAACGTGACTGAATTCGTTCTAGTTACTCCTTGGGACATAATAAAGGAAGAGAATATGAAGATTCTCGGATAACGAAAAGAATCCAATTTCTTCTACTTCAAATTTCTCCTACTTCAAAAGAATTGAACGAGAAGCCGTATGAGGTGAAAATCTCATGTACGGTTTTGTAGAGTGACGGTAAAGGTAACTTATCTGTCAACTTTTCCACTACCACCCCCAAAAAACCGAACTCTGCCTTACGCAAAGTTGCCAGAGTACGATTAACCTCTGGATTTGAAATCACTGCTTATATACCTGGTATTGGCCATAATTTACAAGAACATTCTGTAGTATTAGTAAGAGGGGGAAGGGTGAAAGATTTACCCGGTGTGAGATATCACATTGTTCGAGGAACCCTAGATGCTGTCGGAGTAAAAGATCGTCAACAAGGGCGTTCTAGTGCGTTGTATATTCTTATCTAAGACTTGTATCATTTTATGATGATGCCATGTTAATTGCTAGAAACATGTGAAGTATATGGCTAACCTAATAACGAAAGTTTTGTAAGGGGACTGGAGCAGGCTACCATAGGACAAAAGATCTTATTTCTAAAGAGATTTGGAACTATTATACGTCTAAGGTTCAATATTGAAATCATTTCATAAGTTTTCCCCGACTTGTCAACAAGCAATTCAAAATACCTCGACTTTTTTAGAACAGGTTCGAGTCAAATAGCAATGATTTGAAACACTTTTTTTTTTACACTCTTTTGGGAACCTAAGGACTTGATCGTACAGATATGTAAAATACGAGATTTCCAATCATAGCAAGAAAAAGGAAGGAAACGGATACTCAATTTAAAGTGAGTAAACAGAATTATATACATAAAGAATAGATCTCATATCTACCTATATAATCATGTGGAAAGCCGTATTCGATGAAAGTCGTATGTACGGTTTGGAGGGAGATCTTTCATACCTTTAGAGATCCACCCTACAATACGGAGTCAAAAAGCCGAAATAAGTGATTCATTTTTAGCCTTTATGAAATGGATTATTGAACCCTTTTCACACTCATGTCACGTCGAAGTACTGCAGAAAAAGAAACTGCAAAATCCGATCCAATTTATCGGAATCGATTAGTTAACATGTTGGTTAACCGTATTCTTAGACATGGAAAAAAATCATTGGCTTATCGAATTCTTTATCGAGCCATGAAAAATATTCAACAAAAGACAGAAAAAAATCCACTATCTGTTTTACGCCAAGCGATACGGGGAGTAACTCCCAATGTAACAGTAAAAGCAAGACGTGTAGGTGGATCGACTTATCAAGTTCCCGTTGAAATCAGATCTACACAAGGAAAAGCACTTGCCATTCGTTGGTTATTAGGGGCATCTCGAAAACGTCCGCCGGGTCGAAATATGGCTTTCAAATTGAGTTACGAATTAATGGATGCCGCCAGAGGGAATGGCAATGCTATACGCAAGAAGGAAGAGACTCATAGAATGGCAGAGGCCAATAGAGCTTTTGCACATTTCCGTTAATCTATGAACAGGATCGAGATCTATCTATATGGATAGATCTATCTGATCTATACAGATAGATCGATTCGAAAGAGAAATATTTCTTCGAAATTGATCAATATGTCTATCGGAACGAACGAAAGATAAAAGAAAACAAGGATGAAACATAAATCCTAGATCAACCAAGCCCTCTCGGGGGGGGGCTTGCTTAATAAAGAATAAGATTCTGAGATAAGATTTGATCCTATTCATGAGGATTATGCAAATCTCCTATTCCAAGAATAGAAAGTTGAAAAAGATTGAGACTTTTTCGGAGATTGAATGAAGTTACTAATTCATGATCTGGCATGTACAAAATGAAAACTTCATTTTCAATTATACCCTGAGATCATTTTTATGAAAGAGTTTCATTTGCTTCTCTTCCATGGAGGTTCTATTTTCCCAGAATGTATCCTAATTCTCGGCCTAATTCTTCTTCTGATGATCGATCTAACCTCTGATCAAAAAGATACACCTTGGTTCTATTTCATCTCTTTAACAAGTTTAGTAATGAGCATAACGGTCTTATTATTTCGATGGAGAGAAGAACCTATGATTAGCTTTTTGGGTAATTTCCAAACGAGCAATTTCAGCAAAATCTTTCGATTTCTCATTTTACTATGTTCAACTCTATGTATTCCTCTATCCGTGGAGTACATCAAATGTACAGAAATGGCTATAACAGAGTTCCTGTTATTCCTATTAACAGCTGCTCTAGGGGGAATGGTTTTATGTGGTGCTAATGATTTAGTCACTATCTTCGTAGCTCTGGAATGTTTCAGTTTATGTTCTTATCTATTATCTGGATATACCAAGAGAGATGTACGGTCTAATGAGGCTACTATGAAATATTTACTTATGGGTGGGGCAAGCTCTTCTATTCTGGTTTATGGTTTTTCTTGGCTATACGGTCTATCCGGGGGAGAGATTGAGCTTCAAGAAGTAGTAAATGGTCTCATAAATACACAAATGTATAACTCCCCAGGAATTTTGATTGCGCTCATATCCATAGCTGTAGGAATTGGATTCAAGCTTTCTCTAGTCCCTTTTCATCAATGGACCCCTGACGTATATGAAGGAGTGCGATTCGTTCGACGAATTATTACCCCTATAATAAGCGGATATATATCTTTTTTAGAGATGTTTAGATCTATAAAAACTCTATGGACATGCGGAAGAGAAAAAGACTGTTATCCCCACTCGGGCTAAGGCATAACTTTTACCAAAAGTTATTCGCGAGATTTTTGTTGAAATAACAATTAAGGTAAAGCAAGGTCAAAAATAACTAATATCTTTGAATAAACAGAGATATTTTGCAAGTCAGTTATTACGGGTAGTTCTTACAAAGGATCAGACTAATGACGTATACAATACTTTCATTCTCGATGTAAATGCTACATAGTCAGTTTTCATCCTTCAAGGACTACGAGTGTAATAGAAGCATCCGTCGACAAAAAGATCACCCTAAGATGATTATCTCATGGCTATTGAGAACGAATAAAATCAGATGGTTCTATTTCTCAATCTTTTTGACTTGTTCTTACGGAACCGAAGTCAAAAAGATCGAGAAAGTCAGTGATTCACTATGGGAACCGCTGATGGAGGATTCCTCGGGAAGTTAAGGATTAGTAATCCTTTTCTATAAATTGAATCGATTCGGTCTTATACATACGCGAGGAAGGTAATGAAAAAGGAATAAGATGATTATGTCCTTCTTTTTTTATCACTTAGGAGCCGTGCGAGATGAAAGTCTCATGCACGGTTTTGAATGAGAGAAAGGAGTGAGGGATCCTCTTTTCGACTCTAACTCTCCCACTCCAGTCGTTGCTTTTCTTTCTGTTACTTCGAAAGTAGCTGCTTCAGCTTTAGCCACTCGAATTTTCGATCTTATTTTCTACTTTTCATCGAACGAATGGCATCTTCTTTTGGAAATATTAGCTATTCTTAGCATGATATTAGGCAATTTAATTGCTATTACCCAAACGAGCATGAAACGTATGCTTGCATATTCGTCCATGGGTCAAATTGGATATATCATTATTGGAATAATTGCTGGAGACTCAAAGAATGGATATGCAAGCATGATAACTTATATGCTGTTCTATATTTTCATGAATTTAGGAACTTTTGCTTGCATTGTATTATTTGGTCTACGCACAGGAACTGATAACATTCGAGATTATGCAGGATTATATACGAAAGATCCTTTTTCGGCTTTCTCTTTAGCTTTATGTTTACTATCCTTAGGAGGTATTCCTCCATTAGCAGGTTTTTTTGGAAAACTTTATCTATTCTGGTGCGGGTGGCAGGCAGGCTCATATTTATTGGTTTCGATAGGACCCCTTATGAGCGTTATTTCTATATACTATTATCTAAAAATAATCAAGTTATTAATGACTGAGCGAAACAAAGAAATAACTCCTCACGTGCAAAATTATAGAAGATCTCCATCTTCTTTCATATCAAAAAATTCTATCGAATTGAGTATGATTGTATGTGTAATAGCATCTACTACACTGGGAATAGTAATGAACCCAATTATTGCAATTGCTCAGGATACCTTATTTTAAGGTCTATTTATTCGTTCAATCCGGAAGAATTAGTCGATTTGTCCCGCCCAAAATGGGAATAGGCCGAGATTCTGAGATGAACTTCTAATTATGAGATCAACTTGATCATCGAATTAGAAGTTCATTCTAGACTAGAATAGGGTTATTAATAGGGCTATGTACATTTTCATTATGGGAAAAGGTCATTCGAACGTATGTAGATAGATATCTACGTCGTTCCATTCTATTTAGGAATCGATATATGCGCACATATGATCGAACCTGCTTTTGACATATCATTATTTGGGTACCATGTTCGCTTCTCTAGGCTTCTATTGAATCGAAAAAGAAAAGATGTTCGATCGTGCATATTTTTGATGTATATGAAATATCCTCCGGATAATGAAAATCGAAAGAAGTTGGTGATATATTAGGCTTGGACCTATATAACCGATCGATATAAATACCCCAATACTCTATCTTTGTCATAGATTCTACATTCCATCTATAATGATAGATGATCGTAATATAGATATCATACTCATGGAATATGATTCACTTTCGGGATGCCTTGATGGTGGAATGGTAGACACGCGAGACTCAAAATCTCGTGCTAAAGAGCGTGGAGGTTCGAGTCCTCTTCAAGGCATAATATTGAGAATGCTTATTGAATGAGCAATTCAATAACAAATATCGGATCTAATTGATTATCTCAATGTACCGAGATCGATTTATTCGATATCTGTTGATACGAAGTATTCCGACGATTCCCTATATACGATATGAGTTAAAGCTGTTGGAATAGGTTCGACAGTGGATCACAAGATCTTGGCGATCTTCTCTATCTAATGAATGGAGAAGTCCATTTCAAAATGGTCCGCCCTGCACCCATCCCCCGAGTAGATACCTCAACAGGAATCACACAAATGCAGGTAGATCAATAGAAACTTCTGGGAAAATGCCCCCCCCCCCGTGACCCAACAGATGGAGTACATTCCACAAAGGAACATATGGGAGAAATTGAATGAAAAAATGAAAAAGACCAAATCTCAGGTGGAATGTTTCTATTTCTTTTTATGTCCATTAAAGAATGCATGAAGCTTGTTTCTTACTAATTATGTTATGAGGTATACGCAATTAAGGACATAGATTGAGGAGAATCTATATACCCCTCTTAAAGTTTTGCAAGATCCGGGAGTTGCGATCGAACTTAAACGACTATACCAATGTTGAATCCTGTGACTCTATAGGCAAATAAGGGATCCTTTCTTCCGAATGGGAAGTGTAAGAAAAAAAAAGAGTACCAGAACCAAAATCGAAGAAATAAGGGGTAAGCATAGTAGAGAATATCTCATTAAGTTCAATCAAATTGACTTGGCTCATATTCCTTGCTATGCTCACTCTTACACGGTCGAGATCTCGGAATAAGGAATCTATCTTCAAATTCAAGATCTATCAACTCTTTGTTCTTCTTTCTTCTTCTTCTAACATACTTTCCATTCTTGGACAAGACCGAGAAAGGATTCATTTTCGAATAGGATCTGAAATCGAAGCAGATGTAGAACTTCTCATTTGTTTCCACGACCCTACTACCCGGTCAATTTCGTTCTACTTCATTTCATTGCCCTTTCATCGATGATGACAGATTTTTCCGGCTAAAATAGATATGTGAAATCTATCTTTTGTTGTATGAATTAAGTGTTCAATTTCCTTCGGAAAAAGCCATCTATTTTTCAACAATGTCCTTGTCATTTGATTCAATAACATTCTGTTAGATAGGAACAGATTTGATAAATATTTATAACTCTCGGATAGAGTATTATAAAGAAAAGATTCATTCGATAATGAACTATTGGTTTCAAGCCATCTTTGGCGATGAATTAACAATTCGAAGCGATCAACCTTTTCTTGCGGATTTTCAATCAACCAACGTTGATATAGAAATGTAGGAGTATATGGCTGTATACGTTTCAATCGGATACCAATTGCTTGAATGCGTTTGAAAGCCTCAATATGTTCCTTTTCTGCAAGAGGCAATTGTTTCCACGAATTTATGACCGAATTGGTCATGAATTTTGAATTATATCTATGAAAAGCACCTTGGATACTTTTTTTAGGGAAGAGATGTTTTTCTTGTCTTCTTATTGAACCGTAAGTAATATAAAGCCTTCTCAGCATTTCTTCATTTGCAAAAAATTCCCGACGTGAAAACACAAGGTGCTGATCTTGAAATAGAAAACCTGTGGGATCCCAAAGAAATCGTCTTCCTAGAAAGAACATTGGTTTATTAGAGGATTTAGATCGCATTTGATATTGTATAGAAAATTGAAATATTCCTATTTCAAACCGCTCTTGTAATGATATATCTTCCAATTGAGACTGTATATGTTGTAGATTCTTTTGTCTTGCGTTAGAATGATTTCTCTCATGAACATAAAACCCCTTTTTATGTGGTCCTTTTTGGAGAGACTCTAAATTCTCTCTAACCCTTTTACAGTAACTGGCCTGCTCCTCTTGAAACAATCCGAACTGATACGAAAATCCCAATTCATTGGGTCTTTTTGTACGATCAAATAGATTACTGCGAAGAAAACTAAGACGCCAGATCCTAGGAGCCCAAACTATGTTATTGACTAATTTTTCATCCATTTGTTTTGCGCCGGGAGTTTCTTGTTGAAACTTCAATTCATATTCTTTATATATAAACATTTTATTGACCATAGAATAAACCCCTTTTCGCATCACATTGAGATGATTTCTCGTTTTGGGCTGAGGAGCAAATGTGATTTGATTCTTATCAGGCTTACCCCGGCATATTCCTAACCATGGAAACTCCACCAGAAGACTTTCTAAAAGACCAGAAGCTAAATCGAAATCATGCTCAGCGAATCTATCGAGAGGAATCCAATTCTCTCTATTTTGTCCCGATATAAACCAGGAATCTCGAGCTGCTGATCCGGCCAAGCAACCCAAAATATGGGGGAGTATGGTCAATTCCTTCATAGTTGTTCCAGCAATAGAAGGTTCTAAATACCATTTGGACAAATAAGAAAACCTTTTCTTCCATAATTCATTATTAATAGATAGAGGATTCATAGAAGAATTCCTTCTAAGTGTATTTTGTATAACAGCTTTTCCCACCTTATAGGGAAGTATTTCGTAATTTTGACCGGATCCAACCTGATTATCTATAGATTGCAAACCCCAAGTTTGTCTATAAAGAGCTAATCTAATTGTATCAGTGCCTATAACTGATTTATTTTGGGTAATACTAATTGATAAGGCTTCATTGGCAAGTGCTGCTAGATCCCGTGCATTGGAACCTATGGTTCTAGATCCAAATTCCTTGGGACAAGACAACTCTTTTTCCGAGTCAAACCCTTTGCTGCGTAAAAGAATAGGAAATTCCTTTTGTCGTTGTGGGATAGGAAGCATTCGAACATTGATTGATCTGTCTAATCTATTTGGAGCTATTGGAGCTGGATCCACTTTTTTAGGAATATGAGTCGAAGCAATAACAAGAAGATTTCTAGTAGAATCTTTCTCATCATCTCTAGAGAGATGGTTCACTAATAAACCAAGGAAAAAGTGAGTTAAGTAATTGACATTCAGTTCATGAATGTTTGGAATCCATATTATGCAAGGGGACATTCTTTTTGCCAATTCGAAGGTGAGATTGAATTGGTGCATTTTTTGCACCACATTATTCATACTTCGTATATCGAGGAAATTAGAATATTCACCTTTGTCATACAGGAACTTGTTTAGGGATATTCTTACCAGAGGAACATAAGAGTCTGCTGCTAGACCCTTGACCAAATAGGATCGTCCGGTTTCCGTAGGACCTATCAGTAAAATCCCTTTGGAAAGGGATGATCCTAAGTGGAGTGAGAAAGGTTTTCCATGAAATGTGAGGTTCAAACCCCTAAAGATTTGTGAAGAGGTAATCTTCCGACAAAAAGCGAGGAAGACCCATCTTTCTGTTAAACGAGATTGATCGAACTCGTGATTCATTAGATCTTTCTGATAAGTGTCGGCTAAATAGATCAGGTAAATAAGTCCCGGCTGTTCAGTGATTTGATAATCAAATTCATTCTTGAAGAAATTATGACTGTGAGTCAAATTCGATCCAAATTGAGAGATGTTTTTTTCTGTTATTAGAAACTGAACTAGTAATTCTCTCTCTTTTCCAGAGATATCCATGCTGAAGCACGATCTGTTCAACTCTCTTCTTATAGGTGAATAAAACTTTCTATTCCTCATAGAATAGATCAATTCGTCCAGAAAATAGATGGATATGTCCCTTATATCCATAGAGAAAAGCAGACCAGGCAAAGGATGATCCATCAGTTTTTGCAACTCGATCGCGTATGACGGATCCATTAAATCTTTGATGCGTTCAAGGTGTATCTGTAACTCAATAAAGGCTGAGGAAACAACGAAAGAATATCGAAGAACGAAATATCCAAGGACGAAAAAAAGGATAAGGATCGAATATTCATACTCCCGAGCATTCAGCAATCTCAGATGTGCCCATATAGATAGAACCGATGACTCATTCTTTTGATTAATCATTTCCTTGAATGAACAAAGATTCCATAAAGAAAAAAACTTATCCAAGATATTGGTTCTCAGATTACATTGTAGAAGTGCCCATAATTGATGAGAAATTGCCCACGATAGATTCGATTTATGCATAATATCATGCAAAATAGATACAAGTTGATCACTGCTATTTAGCAATATCTCCGGAAAAGTCTCTAGAAGTAGATTCTCAAGATATTTCCACCATGCAGAAGTCAAGAGCCATGGCGTATATGCTCGGAACAAATCCCATTTTTTAAAAAGACTCTCTATTTGAGAGATCCTATGCATCTCTTGTTTCTTAGCACGTTCATTAAAACGCGGTGAACAAAATGGTAAGAGATTCCGTTCCTCTTTAGAGAAATTGAAAAGGGTGCTTCTTTTATCTATGGCTTTGTTCTCAATTCTGTTTTTTGAACCTTCTGTTGAACTAGATTTTACAAACCGATCTCGAATCCGATGAAGCATTTCCTGGTTCTTATCTTTTCTTTTTAGAAAGATTTCGGATAGTAAATCATCTCGATAAGATTGAGTTTGAATAAGACCCATGTTTGAACTGAAACCCCCCTTAAGGTACTGATCGAAGTTGTTTTCTTCTAAATCGGATCTATTTAAGAAGGGCTGACAAGAAGTTTTTTCGAAATTGGCTATTCGTTCTCTCGTTAAAGGCGTTGTAGAAATCTCTTCGATCGAGGAAATATCTATTTTATCATGAACAAATGGATTCAATCGAGTTAGTAAATCGAAAGATTTGTACAAGTCATAGATTGATACAAACGTTTGGTTACCGCTTTGTTGCAAATATTTAGGTAAGAATATGTTAGATACTTGTGACTTTATAAGTGAAATAGTATCTTTCTCCAAGTGAACAGGTCTTATTTCACTAATGGACAAAGAAAATAGATTGCTGTGGATGGGCGAAATATTGAATAATTGTCCATATGTAAGATTCTGATTTTTTGTATGAATCCTTTCCATATAATAAGGTAATCTTTTCTTATAATTGAACCGAGGATGATGTGAATAATCGAAGAATTGTAGTGTATTTGCTTTGTAAAAAGAAGCTCTCGATGAGCTTTGATTAGATAGTTTTACGGGATTCAACCAGTTGTCTCGATCGTTGGATATCGTCGAAAAATCAGTGTTATCGAACAATTCCATGCAATTCTTTTCATTCTCGAATAAGTCAATAATAAATCGATTCACCGGCATCTCATGATAGAAAAATTGTGCTACTGTTCTTTCGTCGATCAAGAATTTCGATCTTTGTGAAAGATTATGGTTATCCAAAAGAAAGGGTTTGAATGTTTTTAAATGAACGATTCGAACACCAATTGATTTTAACAACTTATTGAAGAGTTGATCATTCATACCCTTTAACTTATCAATGAAAAACTCGGGAATGAAAATAGCCGAATGAGAAATGGATTTCTTAGAAAGAAAGATCTTCACAGTATTTTCAGCAATCAAAGAAAACTTAGAATAATCTTTTTTGTTGGGACTTCCAGACCAACCAATTGAATCTCTATTAGCACATGATTCAATCGGATCGAACACTATTTTCAAATCGTTTTGTTTAGAAACAAGATGTTTCGAACATCTCTTCAAGTATTCGGTCTGATTGGACCATTTGTACACATTCAAATTCCGATTGATACATTTATCAGTTCGAAGAATAGAATGATCAAACCATTCTTTTTGACCTTTTCTCCAATTTGATGGATGTCGGTTAATTGTATCTTTCGATACATTATTCCAATTTTCATTTTCTATCCAATTTGTTCGAATTTGATCCTTTAAATTGCGACTGGACCCGTTCATTGAATATAATTTGTTGAATGCATTTTTCAAATGCCCGTGAATCTTATATCGAATCAATTTGTACCAATTTGAAGTTTCAGTTCTGTAATTGTTAAGAGGGGTTCCTATTTCTGAACCCTTTTTGGAAGAGATTTGGATCAATTCTTTTTCGATTATTCGATCTAAATATTCATTCTCTTTATCAGTAATATTGAGTAGGATCAATAAAGATTGATTCTTCAATTTATTCTTGTGGTTGAAGATCTGATCCAAGAATCTATTCTTGTTCAGTTCATAGAATTGATTCACGTGATAATCAATATCAGGAGCAAGTGTATTATCATAAACCTGATTAGGCTTAGTTATTAATAGAGCGAATTGATCTGTTATTTTTAGAACTCTTTTTTTAAATCGTAAATTGTTGTGGAATATGTATTGTTCTTTGTTTTGATCACAGAATGAAGAAAATCGATTCCGAGACAAACTCCGGTTCATAAAGAGAATACAATTTAATTTGTTTATATCCCTCTGATTTTTTCTAATCATATTACATCCGGGATCTAATGAAATAGCACAATTTGAGGAAGGATTTTGAAAATATGTTCTTATCTTCCACGGATCAATTATCCCATTCTTTTCTGAGCCCCTGAAATATCTGAAAAAAACATCTTGTTGCCCTTTCAATAATTTGAAATTTTCAATAGGCTTCTTAGTAACACTAGAACCCATGCACGGTTCATCTATTGACAATATGTCAAAAAAATAAGAACGAATTGATTTTGTGAAATTCTCGATGAATCTTTTCCTTTCCTTTGGAAACAAATTCTCTGTTATAGACTTTTTATCTTCCGTAAATAGTTCTTTCGTCCAATAGATCGGAGAATCTTCTGAGAGACACTTTGAGGACAAATCTGATTTTATTTTTGTTCTTTCTATTCGAATAGAAGAAGAAGGATCCCAAAGAATTGATCTTTCTTTTAGTTGCTCGATCTCCGTTTTATTTATATATCCATTTGTGAAAATCCGTTCACAAAGATCTTTTTCAGGTTCCCAATACTCATTCTCAGTGAAATTGAGAGTCAAATCTATCTCCGAATCGATATCTTTCTCATCCCTCTCCGAATGAGTCTCCCAAGTTATCGGTCTTTGATTCTCTGAGATTATCTCATCCTTTTTGTTCATGTTCGTGCCATATTCTGAATTTTCACTAATGGGATCGAAATGATCGATGGATCGATTATAAGATCTTTTCAATTGGCTAGAATGATTGACTTTAATGAAAATAGATTCTGAGAAATTGTATAGAATATCCAACAATAAATTCTGTATCTTGCTAAAAAGCTGATCATTGTTCACATCATTCAACTGAATGAATTTCTCTTTTAAAATGTCCTTCGAAAGTTCCAATTTCTGCTGATCTTTCTCCCAACTAACAAAAGAATCTTTATAGAATTGCCAAAATTCAGCATAATTTTGGAAAGAGAGATACCCTTTCTCTTTCAAGAGAATGGAAGATTCTGCAATAATTTGATCAGATTCACCCCAACTATTCCAGATCTGAAACATATTCTTTTTCCACCAACGCGGTCCCCATTCTGATTTTTCTTGATAGGATAATCGAAGATGGGAGAAATGCTTAATATTATTCGATTCAACAATTGATTTCGATTTCTGCTGCTTGAATGGACCCTCCGCTTCGAATAGCATTTTTTCACAAAAAGCGGACATGAGATAACAGATTAGATTATTACCTAATATTTCGACTTGCTGCTTCGAGCTCAAGTCGATCGTGTCCTGCTTATTTCTCATAAAAACACGATCGAAATGATATTCCCAATCATAGTCTTTGCGGATCAGATCATCAATATAGAATTCAAAAAAACCCTTTAGATGTTCCACATCTTTCTCTTTCAATGACATCTCAATTTTCGCTATTGATCCCTGAGGGATCTTCCAACTAGGAAGAATCTCTTCTATGATCCAATTCTTCCACCATCGTGAACCCCAAGAATCAATTTGATTATATGCAGGCATGACACACACTTTTCTTTTTGAGAGAACCCAAGCGTCCTCTTTCGAATTTCTCAAGTGACTTTGATATATCTTTCTCCCTTTTGGGAAAGACAGAAAAAGATGCGGAAAGATCAACAAATTTTTATTGAAAGACTCGAAATATTCTTCCGATGTTTCATTTCTAGGTTCAGCATAGTTTATAGGTATAGGAAAGAGTTTCATCGAATAGAACTTTTTTCTTTCAATCATACTTTTCTGATTCACGTGATATATAAGGACTGGTAATGTAAGTAGTACTACACCTTTGATTGTCAAAGATTGATTGCTTCTTGAACCACGTAGATCGCGTAAAAGCAACGTACTAAGAATTCGAGAGTCAAAGAGCTTAATAAGACGTTCTCGATGGGAAACTATTTTCGTGAACAATCTCACCAAATTCAATTCGGTCCATGAATTGAATAAATATTGAAAGCTTCGTATTTCTTCCAATTTCAATATCCAGGATTTCAATTTTTGTCGTTTCATTCCTTTTTTACAATAATTACATTACAATAATGAAATAGTTTTTGATAGATCTCTATCCTTAAATAGATTCAATGACTTCGGTCTTTTCCATTCTATTTTTTTCTATAATATTGATAGAATATAGGTATTTATCTATATAGGTACATAGATCTATATATCTATTTGTTCTCTACCAATTTGAAACGAAACCATATTGGATCTATTGAAATAGAGTATCGAAAAAGATCTCATCTATAGTATATACTTTGGGTGATCATGAATAGAATGACATATAAATATAATATTGGCATAAAGAAGAGCTTGCGTCAACCACTAAGAATTCAATTGATTCTATATCAATAGATAGAAATACTTCTTGTTCATTTGAAATTGAAAATGACAAAGATGGATTGGATCCAATCCGTTTCTTTATGGGCGAACGACGGGGATTGAACCCGCGCGTGGTGGATTCACAATCCACTGCCTTGATCCACTTGGCTACGTCCGCCCCAGAAGAACCAATTGACAGTCTCTATCTACGGTCATTCCTTCCAAGAAGAAGAGAGTTTCTTTCTAAGTTCCGACGACGAACTAACGGCAACCTCTGACAGAAAAGGAAAGTGTTGCAAGATCGATAACCAACTTAGAACCAACTCTCGAACAATTTGTCATATACCTCTGTCAAATGTGCTTGACATGAATTGAATGGGAGAGAATGTCCGACCAATATCAATTTTGAGTTGATACTCATGTTAGACGATGTGCTCGTATTCTATAATACGATTGGTTCTTCTCTTCACGATGATCTCTAGCATCCATGCCATATGAGACCCATATATTAATATGACCAATGTCTAACAAACAATATCAGTGGGTAGAACAGCATCGAACGGAAAGAAGAGTACCAAACCTTTCATTTTAAAGAAGAGTACCAAACCTTTCTTTTTATTGAAAGGTTTGGTATTGTCTTTTCGGCGATTGGGACGAACTAATGATCAGAGTC